TTATGTCCCCCTTTTGCCGAAGTAAATAGATCTAGGGCCTTTTTTTATCCACATTTTTTTTTCATTCATGTATTGCAAATAGGTTATCTGTAGGATTGGATTTTTTTCTTTTTTGCTCTTTACGCGATATTTTGTATTTTATGTACCTTACCACAGCAATGTAATTAGGAATATAGAATCTCTATCAAATGCTGTTGGAAGAATGGTATCAATTGTTATTTGATACATTGTGGTCGGTAACGTCTGTGAATTAACAGAAACGGAAAGAGAGGGATTCGAACCCTCGGTAAACAAAAGCCTACATAGCAGTTCCAGTGCTACGCCTTGAACCACTCGGCCATCTCTCCTACGTAATCTTATTATTGACCAGAAACCGAGTGAATAGCGAGGCATTCATATTATTACAGTACAGGTACGACGGATCAATGATTCTATAGAAATCAAAAATTCCTTTCCAATTTATCAACAACAACTTATCTCATCAACTACCCCATCCATCTATTACAAATTAATGAATCGTACCATGGATTTTTCTATTCCATTTCAATATTTTTGCATGGAATGATTATTCCATCCTTTTTCTTCTTTGGATCATAACCAAATCTAAATTTCTCGAGTTATCAGAATCCATATCAAAATAAAGCCCTCGGTTATTCAACTTAGATGAAATAGTAATAGCTACACTCATTTGTATGCTACGAAATTTGGATGAGATCCAATCTGATTCAAAAGTATCCTATCTCTCTTTGTCCAAAAGGCGGACAATTTGAGCAGAAGGTCCACGTCTTTGTTTTTTTTTAGAATGAGTCGTCTGTTTTTATGTTATTTTGTACTACAATTCCTTTGTTTGTGGGATCATTTTCCCGAGGGATAATGAGAAGAATTATAGAATGGATTGCTAATTATGCCTAGATCTCGGATAAATGGAAATTTTATTGATAAGACCTCTTCAATTGTAGCCAATATTTTATTACGAATAATTCCGACAACTTTAGGAGAAAAAAAGGCATTTACCTATTACAGGGATGGTGTGATTTGATTCTTTTTTCTTTTTTTTTTTTTAGCCCTCACCCCAGTCTTAGAATAAAAAGACGTTGTTCGGAATAGAAAGAACCTAATTATGGAAAAACCTACGCTTGGTGAAGGTAAAGTTTGGAGATAGAACAATTCCTTCTGTCGTGTATCCTCGATTGATCCAGCCTCGGATACTTTAATTGTCGATTTTAGTATTGAACAAAAGGTTATACCTATAGGTTCTGTATTGCAGGTCCACTAGTACCAATAGGAGGCATAGGGGAAGAAGCACTACACCTAGGAATCAACAACACGAAAACTTTGTTATAAAATACCCCTTTCCTTATCGGTATTGGGACTAGCAAGAATGGTTGGGACAACAAACATCCATCTCGTTCGTACTTTGGATACCCGTATAACCATCAAAGATCGTTGAAGTGACTAATTCCCGGAAATAGTAGGCGTTGAGGACAAAGAAATCGTTGGAGTTATCATTTCTATCTAGCACTAATACGGTTGGTGTTAAGAAAAAACCTCTTGCGGGAAGGCTGGCTAGAGATTTCTTGTAAAAATACTAGCTCCTGTCAGTTCATAACGAGAATAGTGAAATTTTGATTCTATGGATTATTCCCCTTAGTATTATGCACAGAAGGGAGGAGCCGTATGAGATGAAAATCTCACGTACGGTTCTGGAACGGAGACTTTTTGAATAAAATGAACGACCGTAACGGATGTCGGCTCAATCCGAAGGAAATTATGCGGAAGCTTTACAGAATTATTATGAAGCTACGCGACCAGAAATCGATCCCTATGATCGAAGTTATATACTCTATAATATAGGCCTTATACACACAAGCAACGGAGAGCATACAAAGGCTTTAGAATATTATTTCCGGGCACTAGAACGAAACCCATTCTTACCACAAGCTTTTAATAATATGGCCGTGATCTGTCATTACGTGCGACTATCTCCACTATAGAAAGAAGGAAAAAAAAGAGCAAATTGACTAGTCAATACTAGAAAAAAAGGGCTTTCTACATATGCATCGTCCAAAGCAACGATTTGTATCAGCTGTAGCAATGAAAGAGACTTTAAAAAAATAGGAAAATACGGCCCACATACTATACTCTATGGATAAAGGATCGAATTGATAAAGAAAGCACCGTAAAGATCAATTATCGAGCTATCGGATCGATACAGTTAAGAACTGCTTACTTATGTCATGATATGGGATATCAAGTTAGGAATCAACTTATGTAATAGAGTGGATCCACTAAAGTATTGAGCAGCGGTGTAGCATCAGATCCCAAAGATAGTAAGTTCTTTTTTCTTATGGAAAAAGTCTTTTTCAAAGATTCTATATACATTTCATATATGAAACCGAGATAGTTACCTTTCAGAAAATTCTAAGGATATAGGGTATATCCATGCTTCACGCTTCTGAAGGTGGGAGAAAAGAGAAAACTAATTATTGATCTAAATTAG